AAGCCTTATGGAAATCCTAATATTCTTGCAGAATTTATAGCCGGACAATTAAAAAATAGAGTTTCTTGTCGCAAAGCAATGAAAAAGGCTATTGAATTAACCGAACAAGCAGATACAAAAGGAATTCAAGTACAAATTGCAGGGCGCATTGATGGAAAAGAAATTGCACGCGTCGAATGGATCAGAGAAGGCAGGGTTCCCCTACAAACCATTCGGGCTAAAATTGATTATTGTGCCTATACAGTTCGAACTATCTATGGCGTATTAGGTATCAAAATTTGGATATTTATAGATGAAGAATAAAAAAACTTTCCTTGGCTTTTCTTTTTTTTTACCCCCAAAATCCAACAAAAAATAAGAAACTCGTTCATTTTTTTGATTGAAGATAAAAAAAAAGAGCTCGTAATTCTTTAATTCTATAGGGTTGAATAAAAATTCGATTAAATAAATGTTTAATATAATTGCTATGCTTAGTGTGTGACTCGTTGGTTTTTTTAGGAATAAGGTTTTAAAATAAAAAAAAGCCTCCCTAATATGAACTAATAACTATAGAACTAAGAACCAACTCATCACTTCGCATTATCTAGATCCAACAAAGCAGTCAAGATATGATAAATTTTTTATATCATTGTAGCAACTGAAATTTGTTTTGCATAAACTAAAAAAGCAAAAAATATTATTCTAAGGTGTGAACCGGAATATAGAAAAAGATGTGGATAGAGGGGTGAGAGAAAGAGAGAAAAAAATAGAAATGATATAGAATTCCAATATGTAAGGTCTATGAGTCATTTAGTCATCTCATAAAAGACAATGTAATAAAGCATCAATACTGATTCATACATAATTAAATGTATAGATTTATAGAACAAAAAACCAAGAGCCTTTAGCCAATAAAGACTGAGAAAATTGACTCAAGAACAAATTTCATTAAGAGCTCCGTTGTAACATTAAGACCTAACCATTAAACAAGAAGCGATGGGAACGATGGAACCCATGAATGCAGAAGATTTTATTGAAACCAAATCCTAACGATTCATTGGTCGGGATGGCGGAAGGAGCCGAGAAATAATTCATCTATTCTGATCTGAGACGTAATGAATTAACCTTACAACTGAAATAGATAGTAGAGTAAATATTCGCCCGCGAAAACATTCTTTTTTGGATTGCTACATTTTGAATATTTTGAATCCCTTTTTCGCGAGGAGCTGGATGAGACGAAACTCTCACGTCCGGTTCTGTAGTAGAGGTGGAATTCAGAAAGAACCATCAACTATAACCCCAAAAGAACCAGATTCCGTAAACAACATAGAGGACGAATGAAGGGAATGTCTTATCGAGGTAATCATATTAGTTTCGGTAAATATGCTCTTCAAGCGCTTGAACCCGCTTGGATCACATCTAGACAAATAGAAGCGGGGCGCCGGGCAATGACACGAAATGCACGTCGGGGTGGAAAAATATGGGTACGTATATTTCCCGACAAACCAGTTACAGTAAGACCCACAGAAACACGTATGGGTTCAGGTAAAGGCTCTCCAGAATATTGGGTAGCTGTTGTTAAACCAGGTCGAATACTTTATGAAATGGGTGGAGTCGCAGAAAATATAGCCAGAAAAGCCATTTCAATAGCAGCATCCAAAATGCCTATCAAAACTCAATTTCTTATTTTGGGATAAAAATGTAGAATCAAAGAAAATAAATCCTGGGAATGAAAAATGCAAGGTTTATTTTTTTTTTGACAAAAAATATTTCTTTCTTTTTCTTCGCCCTTTGCATTGAAAGAACAAATAAAAAAATGATTCAACCCCAGACACGTTTGAATGTAGCAGATAATAGTGGGGCTCGAGAATTGATGTGTATTCGAATCATAGGAGCTAGTAACCGCCGATATGCTTATATCGGTGACGTTATTGTTGCTGTGATTAAAGAAGCAGTACCAAACATGCCCCTAGAAAGATCAGAAGTGGTCAGAGCTGTAATTGTACGTACCTGCAAAGAACTTAAACGCGACAATGGTATGCTAATACGATATGATGACAATGCCGCAGTTGTCATTGATCAAGAAGGAAATCCTAAAGGAACTCGCGTTTTTGGTGCGATCGCCCGGGAATTGAGACATTTAAATTTTACTAAAATAGTTTCATTGGCGCCCGAGGTATTATAATAGTCTTAAAATATAAGATGAGACTATGATATAGTTATAGTCGGGTATTGGAAAGAAATAGATTCAAATTAATTTAGTAGATTGTGTTTCACGCATATACCTTTAATTTAATAATAATAATATAATTTTTTTCATAAACAAAAAAAAATTAAGTAAAAAAACATGTTGATTATATAAAAATTCGGGGGCAACAAGAATTTTAGTCCATCATGAGTAGGGACACTATTGCTGATATACTAACCTCTATACGTAATGCAGATATGGATAAAAAAAGAGTAGTTCGAATAGCATCTACTAATATCACTGAAAACATTGTTAAAATCCTTTTACGAGAAG